ACAAAATAGTGATGCTTATACTAATACCAAAGAAACTAATAATACTGATCAAACAGGCGAAGTTGCTTTGATACGTTATTCCCAACAATCGGATTTTCGTCGAGACATAATTAAAGGCTCCATGCGCGCTCAAAGACGTAAAACAGTTACTTGGAAACTCTTTGAAGCAAATGCGCATTCCCCTCTTTTTTTGGACCGAATAGACAAATCTTTTTTTTTTTTTTTTGATATTTCTGAACGGATGAAAAAAATTTTTAGAAATTGGATGTGGAAAAACACAGAATTCACAATTTCGAATTATACAGAGAAAAAGACAAAAGAAAGCGCGAAAAAAAAAGAGGAGGACAAAAAAGAAGAAGACAAAAGAAAGGAGAAAGTGCGTATACAAATAGCGGAAGCCTGGGATAGTATTTTACTTGCTCAAGTAATGAGAGGTTTTTTATTAATAACCCAATCAATTCTTAGAAAATATATTATATTACCTTCATTGATAATAGCTAAAAATATCGTCCGTATACTATTATTTCAATTTCCGGAATGGTATGAGGACTTAAAGGATTGGAATAGAGAAATGCATGTTAAATGTACCTATAACGGCGTTCAATTATCAGAAAAAGAATTTCCAAAAAACTGGTTAACAGACGGCATTCAGATCAAGATCCTATTTCCTTTTCGTCTTAAACCTTGGCACAGATCTAAGTTACGAGCCCCTTATAATGATCCAATGAAAAAGCAAGGTCAAAAAAATGATTTTTGTTTTTTAACAATTTTTGGAATGGAAGCTGAACTACCTTTTGGTTCTCCCAGAAAAAAACTTTCATTTTTTGAACCGATTTTAAAAGAACTCAAAAAAAAAATGAAAAAATTGCAAAAGAAATGTTTTATAATTCTAGGAATTTTTAAAGAACAAACAAAATTTTTTCTAAATGTCTCAAAAAAACCAAAAAAATGGATCATTAAAAACATTCTGTTTATAAAAGAAATAATAAAAGAACTCTCAAAAATAAACCCAATTATATTATTTGGATTGAGAAAAATAGAAGTATATGAATTGAGTGAAATTAAAAAAGATTCAATAATCAGTAATCGGATGATTCAGGAATCGTCCATTCAAATTAGATCTCAGAATTGGACAAATTATTCATTAACAGAAAAAAAAATGCAAGATCTGACTGATAGAATAAACACAATCATAAATCAAATAGAAAAAATTACAAAAGACAAGAAAAAGGGATTTATAACTTCAGATAGAAATTTGAGTTCTAACAAAATAAGTTATGATGATAAAAGATTGGAATCACAAAAAAATATTTGGCAGATATTAAAAAGAAGAACTGCTCGATTAATCCGCAAATCCCATTATTTTATAATATTTTTCATTGAAAAGATATACATAGATATCTTTCTATCTATGATTAATATTCCTAGTATCAATACACAACTTTTTCTTGAATCAACAAAAAAAAATTTTAATAAAAACATTAACAGTAATGAAGCAAATCAAGAAAGAATTAATAAAACAAATCAAAGTTTAATTAAATTTATTTCGATTATAAAAGAGTCACTTTCTAATACTAATATTAGTCTTAGTCAAAAAAATTCAAAGACTTTTTTTGACTTATCTTACTTTTCACAAGCATATGTATTTTACAAATTATCACAAACCCAACTTATTAAGTTAGAGAAATTGAAATCCGTATTTCAATATAATGGAACCCCCTTTTTTCTTAAGAATGAAATAAAGGATTTTTTTGTTGTAAGACAAGAACTATTTCATTCCGAATTAAGACCTAAGAATCTTCGCAATTCTGGAATGAATCAATGGACAAATTGGTTAAGGAGTCATTATCAATATCAATGTGATGTATCTCAAATTAAATGGTCTAGAGTAGTACCACAAAAATGGCGAAATATATTGAACTGTATAGCTCAAAATAAAGATTTATATAAAGATTTGTGTGATTTATATGAAAAAGATGAATTAATTCACTACGAAAAAAAAACAAAAATTGAAACGGATTTATTATTGAATCAAAAGGATAATTTTAAAAAACAATATGGATATGATCTTTTAGCATATAAATCTATAAATTATGAAACTAAGAAGTACTCTTCAATTTATGGATCACCATTCCAAGTAAAAACTAACCAAGATATTTTTTATAATTACAACACACATAAACAAAAATCATTTAATATGGTAGAAGATGATATTCGAGATATGGATAAAAATACGGATAGAAAATATTTTGATTGGAGAATTCTCGATTTTTGTCTTAAAACGAAGGTCGATATTGAGGCCTGGATCAATATTGATACTGACACTAACAGTAATAAATATACTAAGACTAGGGTTAATAAGTATCAAATAATTGATAAAATCAATAATAAGGGTCTTTTTTATCTCACACTTCAGCAAGATCAAAAAATCAACCTATCCAATCAAAAACCCCTTTTGGATTGGATGGGAATGAATGAAGAAATACTAAGTCGTCCCATATCAAATCTGGAACTTTGGTTCTTGCCAGAATTTGTGAGACTTTATAATACGTATAAAATGAAACCGTGGGTTATACCAATTAAATTACTACTTTTTAATTCTAATATAAAAAAAAATGCTAGTGAAAACAAAAGCATCACTGGAAATAAAAAAAGAGATCCTTTTATATCAATATCGTCGAATGAAAAAAAATCTCTTGAATTAGAAAACCGAAATCAAGGAGAAAAAGAATCCACGGGCCAAGCAGATCTTAAATCAGCTCTTTCAAACCAAGAAAAAGATGTTGAAGAAGATTATACGGGATCGGACATGAAAAAACATAGAAATAAAAAGCAATACAAGATCAATACAAAAGCGGAGTTTGATTTCTTCCTAAAAAGGTATTTGTATTTTCAATTGAGATGGGATGATTCTTTAAATAAAAAAATAATCAATAACATCAACGTATATTGTCTCCTGCTTAGACTGATAAATCCAAGAGAAATTACTATATCCTCTATTCAAAGGGGCGAAATGAGTCTGGATATTTTGACGATTCAGAAAGATGTAACTCTTACAGAATTTATTAAAAGGGGATTTTTGATTATTGAACCAATTCGTCTAGCTATAAAAAATGATGGAAAATTTATTATGTATCAAACCCTCGGTATTTCATTAGTTCATAAAAGTAAACATCAAATAAATCAAAGATACCGAGAAAAAAAACATGTTGATAAGAATTCTGATGAAGTCATTACAAAACATCAAAAGATGACTGGAAATAGATATAAAAAAAATTATGATTTGTTTGTTCCTGAAAATATTTTATCGCCTAGACGTCGTAGAGAATTGCGAATTCTAATTTGTTTAAATTCTAAGAATAGACATAGAAAGGCAGCTTTTTGTAATGGGAATGAGGTAAACAGTCAAGTTGTGGATAAAAGCAAAAAATATAAAAAAAAACTTATAAAATTAAAGCTATTTCTTTGGCCCAATTATCGATTAGAAGATTTAGCTTGTATGAATCGTTATTGGTTTAATACCAATAATGGCAGTTGTTTCAGTATGGTAAGGATACATATGTATCCGCGATTGAAAATTCATTAATAGTAAATTTTTCCTATATTTCCCATACCATATCTGGTCTATGACGACAAAGAGATGCACGCATACATTGTCTTACATTCCATTCTGATACATGATACTAATTCAATGACATATCAATTAGATCTAGAATGAACAAAATTTTCTTATTTTAGGTCTAAACTTTTATCTTTTGTGAGTGAAGAAACCAACCATACTTTTGTATCCCCTTTCATTTCAAATCCAATTTTAAAATGAAAATAGGATTGAGTAAGTTTTATTAAATTAAAAAAATTAGAAATTAATAACGAAATTCAAATTATTGTATATACCAAATAAAAATTAGGGGCATTATTATTACTGATCAATAAAGATATCTATCAATAAAAAATATCTTAAAATAAAAAGAGGGGGGGGAGAGAAGATTTCAGTTTATGGTAAAAAATTCATTCATCTCAGTTATTTCACAAGAAGAAAAAGACGAAAACAGAGGATCTGTTGAATTTCAAATAGTTAGTTTCACCAATAGGATACGAAGACTTACTTCACATTTACAATTACACAAAAAAGACTATTTATCTCAGAGAGGTTTACGTAAAATTCTGGGAAAACGCCAACGATTACTGTCTTATTTGTCAAAGAAAAATAGAATATGTTATAAAGAATTAATTAATCGGTTGGATATTCGGGAGTCAAAAACTCGTTAATTTTATTTTTATAAAGGCATTTTGAATTATTTGATTTATTAGATCTTGAATTTTAATGAACTTTTTTTCGTTTTCAGCAATTCATGAAAGAATGAATCGAGGAAAAACCTATGAATATACCGGCTACAAGAAAAGACCTCATGATAGTCAATATGGGCCCCCACCACCCATCAATGCATGGTGTTCTTCGACTCATCATTACTCTAGATGGTGAAGATGTTATTGACTGTGAACCAATATTGGGTTATTTACACCGAGGAATGGAAAAAATTGCGGAAAATCGAACAATTATACAATATTTGCCTTATGTAACACGGTGGGATTATTTAGCTACTATGTTCACAGAAGCAATAACTGTAAACGGACCGGAACAGTTGGGAAATATTCAAGTACCTAAAAGAGCCAGCTATATCAGAATAATTATGTTGGAGTTGAGTCGTATAGCTTCTCATCTGTTATGGCTCGGTCCTTTTATGGCGGATATTGGTGCACAAACTCCCTTTTTCTATATTTTCAGAGAAAGAGAATTAGTATATGATCTATTCGAAGCTGCCACCGGTATGAGAATGATGCATAATTATTTTCGTATCGGAGGAGTAGCGGCCGATCTACCTCATGGCTGGATAGATAAATGTTTGGATTTCTGCGATTATTTTTTAACAAGAGTTGCTGAATATCAAAAACTTATTACACGAAATCCTATTTTTTTAGAACGAGTCGAGGGAGTAGGCATTATTGGTAGAGAGGAAGTAATAAATTGGGGTTTATCGGGACCAATGCTGCGAGCTTCCGGAATACAATGGGATCTTCGTAAAGTTGATCATTATGAATGTTACGACGAATTTGATTGGGAAGTACAGTGGCAAAAAGAAGGAGATTCATTGGCTCGTTATCTAGTCCGAATTGGTGAAATGATAGAATCCGTAAAAATTATTCAACAGGCCCTGGAAGGAATTCCAGGGGGACCCTATGAGAATTTAGAAATACGATACTTTGATAGAGAAAGGAATCCGGAATGGAATGATTTTGAATATCGATTTATTAGTAAAAAGCCGTCTCCTACATTTGAATTGCCGAAACAAGAACTTTATGTGAGAGTAGAAGCCCCAAAGGGAGAATTGGGAATTTTTCTCATAGGGGATCAGAGTGGTTTTCCTTGGAGATGGAAAATCCGCCCGCCGGGTTTTATCAATTTGCAAATTCTTCCGCGGTTAGTTAAAAGAATGAAATTGGCTGATATTATGACGATACTAGGTAGTATAGATATCATTATGGGAGAAGTTGATCGTTGAAATGATAATTGATACACCGGAAGTACAAGATATCGATTCTTTTTCTAGATTAGAATTTTTTAAAGAGGTTTATGGAATTCTATGGGTTCTTGTTCCTATTTTGACTCTTGTAGTGGGAATCACAATAGGCGTACTGGTAATTGTATGGTTAGAAAGAGAAATATCGGCAGGGATACAACAACGTATTGGACCTGAATACGCCGGCCCTTTGGGAGTTCTTCAAGCTCTAGCAGATGGGACAAAACTACTTTTCAAAGAAAATCTTTTTCCATCTAGGGGGGATACTCGTTTATTCAGTATCGGGCCATCCATAGCAGTCATATCAATTTTAGTAAGCTATTCAGTAGTTCCTTTTGGATATCACCTTGTTTTAGCGGATCTCAATATCGGTGTTTTTTTATGGATTGCTATTTCCAGTATTGCTCCAATTGGACTTCTTATGTCGGGATACGGGTCAAATAATAAATATTCCTTTTTAGGCGGTCTACGAGCTGCTGCTCAATCGATTAGTTATGAAATACCATTAACTTTATGTGTGTTATCAATATCTCTACGTGCGATTCGTTGATACATAGACATAAACTTTTCTCTATTCCTTCCTTTCAAGGAAAGGGTTGGAATGGATTGAGTAGATATCTTAATTTTTTTTTTATTCATTATTCGGGTTGATGAACTAAATCAAATAGTTATATGAGTGAAAGAAAACAGCTTATATATAAATTCGCAGTAAAAAGATTGATTCTCATTTTCTATGTATAAGAGTTAGAGAGTTAAGCGGAAATAAACATAAACAGAAGAGACCGTTTCCCCCAAGATTGGTTGATTAGTCATCCTGACTTGAAGCGGGTTCAAAAGATCAACCGTATTGAGTTTTCACTATCATTTTTATGTATTAGCATAACGGGGGATTGAGCAAAAACGAGTGGATGGTTAGAAACACGAACATATGGAAAGGATTAGTAATGGAGACTATGTAAATTCTCCAAAAGGACATTTTTACATAATATACAAACAAAGAATACTAATTGGGGCTTTAAGTTGGTAGAAATGATCAGGCAGTACTCCCCATGACACGATTCCGATCCAGAGTATACTCCTATCCACCGATTTAATAAATAACTATTCGAAACGAAATAATCCTTTACTTTATTTTGAAAGCCCTCTTTTTCTCAGAAATAGAAAGAAGAATAGGAACGAAAAAAAAAAAAAGATATACTTTATTTATTATTTGTTACTTTTATTCTTTCCCATATACATATTAATAGATATAGAATTTGTGTCATAATTCATTAATTAATATAGAATTTTTTTTTCGTACGTGAAACCAACGGGTTATTGATATTTTTACAAGAAGTATTTTATTGAACAGTTAAGTTATTACTGAACAAAGAAGAATTGAAATTATTATTGAAATTAATTAAATTAAAGAAAGGATGAGATCAATTCAGAAGTACTTTTTTGATTTTATTTTGAATTAAAATAATTCTAACAGACAGAATTTAATTGGTCTAATTTGGGACCGGCCGATAGTTATCCATCCTACAAACATATCAAGATTCAAAAAAGAATACTGACGCGGTCCCTATATTTATTTCTGGCCTTCAAGGAGCCGTATGAGGTGAAAATCTCATGTACGGTTCTGTAATAGCGATGGTAACAGTGATGGTATCACCGACTATAATTATCTAACAGTTTAAGTACAATTGATATTGTTGAGGCGCAATCAAAATATGGTTTTTGGGGATGGAATTTGTGGCGTCAGCCTATAGGGTTTATCATTTTTATTATTTCTTCCCTAGCAGAATGTGAGAGATTACCTTTTGATTTACCAGAAGCAGAAGAAGAGTTAGTAGCAGGTTATCAAACCGAATACTCGGGTATAAAATTTGGGTTATTTTATGTTGCTTCCTATCTAAACCTATTGGTTTCTTCATTATTTGTAACAGTTCTTTACTTGGGAGGTTGGAATATATCTATTCCGGACATATATGTTTCTGAGCTTTTTGAAATAAATAAAACATGTGGCGTTTTTGGAGCGATAATTGGTATCTTTATTACATTAGCTAAAACTTATTTGTTCTTGTTCATTCCTATCACAACAAGATGGACTTTACCGAGGCTAAGAATGGACCAACTATTGAATCTTGGATGGAAATTTCTTTTACCTATTTCTCTCGGTAATCTATTATTAACAACTTCTTTCCAACTCTTTTCACTGTAAAGTAACATTCTATATTCACAATGTGTCTCAAACAAGAGAAATAAACAAACATAAAACTATTCATATATATATTAACGATATGTTCTCTATGGTAACTGGGTTCATGAATTATGGTCAACAAACAGTACGAGCTGCAAGGTACATTGGTCAAAGTTTCATGATTACTTTATCCCACGCAAATCGTTTACCCGTAACTATTCAATATCCTTATGAAAAATTAATCACCGCGGATCGTTTCCGCGGTCGAATCCATTTTGAATTTGATAAATGTATTGCTTGTGAAGTATGCGTTCGTGTATGTCCTATAGATCTACCCGTTGTTGATTGGAAATTGGAAAATGATATTCGCAAGAAACGGCTGCTTAATTACAGTATTGATTTCGGAGTCTGTATATTTTGTGGTAATTGCGTTGAGTATTGTCCAACGAATTGTTTATCAATGACTGAAGAATATGAACTTTCTACTTATGATCGTCACGAATTGAATTATAATCAAATTGCTTTGGGTCGTTTACCAATGTCAGTAATTGACGATTATACAATTCGAACAATTTTGAATTCGCCTCAAATAAATAAGTAAATCTCTTATTAACGAATAATTTATAATTACTTTACTAATAACTAATATAGAAGGAATTTAGGTTTCTTTCGTGTTGTTTGGTCAATAACTACAAATACCAACTATTGATTGGTTGGTAAGAAACGCGTCTTAATTTGGATTGAAAATCCATTAATTAATATATCCATAATTGTTTTAAAATATATAGTTTAGAATTAGAACGACTCTTTCAGATAAAGAATGAAATTAGTCCAATAATAGTACTCACATTTATTCATATCCCTTAGTATTTATTTACTTAGGATTAAATTAGGAATTGCTCAAAAATCATAAAAAAAAATTTTCTGGTCGGGTCTCAATAAGGTCATGAAAAACATTTCTATTTATCTCTTATTTTACATATAATGGATTTGCCCGGACCAATACATGATTTTCTTTTAGTCTTTCTGGGATCGGTTCTTATACTAGGAGGTATGGGGGTGGTATTATTTACCAACCCCATTTATTCTGCCTTTTCATTGGGACTGGTTCTTGTTTGTATATCCTTATTCTATATTCTATTAAACTCTTATTTTGTAGCTGCTGCACAACTCCTTATTTACGTGGGAGCTATAAATGTTTTAATCGTATTTGCTGTGATGTTCATGAATGGTTCAGAATATTACAAAGATTTGAATCTTTGGACCATTGGGGATGTGGTTACTTTGCCAGTTTGTACAAGTATTTTTGTTTTACTCATGATTATTATTACGGATACGTCATGGTACGGAATTATTTGGACTACAAGATCAAACCAGATTATAGAGCAAGATTTGATAAGTAATAGTCAACAAATTGGAATTCATTTATCAACAGATTTTTTTCTTCCATTTGAATTCGTTTCGATAATTCTTTTAGCCGCTTTGATAGGTGCAATTGCCGTGGCGCGACAGTAAAAAATTTATAGAATTAGCAATGCACATTAAACTCTGTTCGGTTTTATTACATTACATTTATTTCCCTTTAATTAAAGATTGTTTATGTCTAAAATAGAAATTATTCAATCTATTCTATTAACAATAGAAAATCTATTAACAATAGAAAATCTGCCTTTGTTCCGTACTTTTTTTTATTCTAGTCAATTGAATCTGTTGAATTGTTGTTCAGTTCATATTGAAATGAATCGAAATTGATAAGGAGTTGGTCAATGATGCTCGAACATGTACTTGTTTTGAGTGCCTACTTATTTTCTATCGGTATCTATGGATTGATCACGAGCCGGAATATGGTTAGAGCCCTTATGTGTCTTGAACTTATACTGAATGCGGTTAATATGAATTTCGTAACATTTTCTGATTTTTTTGATAGTCGCCAATTAAAAGGAAATATTTTCTCAATTTTTGTTATAGCTATTGCAGCCGCTGAAGCAGCTATTGGCCCGGCTATTGTTTCATCAATTTATCGTAACAGAAAATCAACTCGTATCAATCAATCGAATTTGTTGAATAAGTAGTATTAATCATATAAATTCTAATATTCATAAATTAGAATTACCATGACCATACATTACGTAATAATACATGTTTTCAAAAATGTAAGAAATTAAAGTATCTTGGCTCTATCGCATGAGTCAATCCAGAAGTAGATTGATTAGAAAAATTATGATAAATTATTGATTCATCTGGTGTCTAAATATATGATTCATTTACAAGTTTACTAGATCGAAACTTTCTGACATTCAAAAATTTATAGATCAAAATGTCACATTCAGTAAAGATTTATGATACGTGTATAGGGTGTACTCAATGCGTGCGCGCCTGCCCAACGGATGTATTAGAAATGATACCTTGGGACGGGTGTAAAGCTAAGCAAATTGCTTCTGCTCCAAGAACAGAGGACTGTGTCGGTTGTAAGAGATGTGAATCCGCCTGTCCGACAGATTTCTTGAGTGTTCGAGTTTATTTATGGCATGAAACAACTCGAAGTATGGGTCTGGCTTATTAATACGTTCCAGAAAACCCCACTTGAATACATTTGATTTTTTTACCTTTACCGACAAAAACCCGCGCTCAAAAACTATTTATTTTGAGCACGGGTTTTTCTGGTCCAAGTTTATCTTGTTTTTACCATGAATAATTTTCCTTGGTTAACGCTAGTTGTAGTTTTGCCAATATTCGCGGGTTCCTTAATTTTCTTTCTCCCTCATAGAGGAAATAAGATAATTCGGTGGTATACTTTAGGTATATGCACAATTGAACTCCTTCTAACAACCTATGCATTCGGTTATCGTTTCCAATTGGATGATCCATTAATGCAACTGACAGAGGATTATAAATGGATCGATTTTTTTGATTTTTACTGGAGATTGGGAATAGATGGAATTTCTATAGGACCCATTTTACTGACAGGATTTATCACAACTTTAGCTACTTTAGCGGCTCGGCCGATTACTCGAGATTCCCGACTATTCCATTTTCTGATGTTAGCAATGTATAGCGGTCAAATAGGACCATTTTCTTCTCGAGACCTTTTACTTTTTTTCATCATGTGGGAGTTAGAATTAATTCCAGTTTATCTACTTCTATCCATGTGGGGGGGAAAGAAACGTTTGTATTCGGCTACAAAATTTATTTTGTACACTGCAGGAAGTTCCGTTTTTTTATTAATGGGAGTTTTGGGTATTGGTTTATATGGTTCCAATGAACCAACATTAAATTTTGAAACATCAGCTAATCAATCGTATCCTGTAGCACTGGAAATAATATTCTATATTGGATTTCTTATTGCTTTTGCTGTCAAATCACCGATCATACCCTTACATACATGGTTACCAGACACCCATGGAGAGGCACATTACAGTACTTGTATGCTTTTAGCCGGAATCTTATTAAAAATGGGAGCGTATGGATTGGTTCGGATCAATATGGAATTATTACCCAACGCCCATTCTATATTCTCTCCCTGGTTGATTATAGTAGGCACAATTCAAATAATCTATGCAGCTTCAACATCTCCCGGTCAGCGTAATTTAAAAAAAAGAATAGCCTACTCTTCTGTATCTCATATGGGTTTCATAATTATAGGAATTGGTTCTATAAGCGATACAGGACTCAACGGAGCCATTTTACAAATAATCTCTCACGGATTTATTGGCGCTGCGCTTTTTTTCTTGGCCGGAACGAGTTATGATAGAATACGTCTTGTTTATCTCGACGAAATGGGCGGAATGGCTATCGCAATTCCAAAAATATTCACGACTTTCAGTATCTTATCAATGGCTTCTCTTGCATTACCGGGCATGAGCGGTTTTGTTGCCGAATTATTAGTTTTTTTTGGAATACTTACTAGTCAAAAATATCTTTTAATGACAAAAATATTAATAACTTTTGTAATGGCAATTGGAATGATATTAACTCCTATTTATTCATTATCTATGTTACGCCAGATGTTCTATGGATACAAGCTTTTTAATGCCCCAAACTCTTATTTTTTTGATTCTGGACCGCGAGAATTATTTGTTTCGATCTCTATCCTTTTACCTGTAATAGGTATTGGTGTTTATCCCGATTTCGTTTTATCATTATCAGTTGACAAGGTCGAAGCTATTATATCCAATTATTTTTTTCGATAGTTTTTGTGAGTAAACCAAAAAATGAAACTGAAATCCCATGATTTTAAAAATGGTTGATTGTACAATAAAAAAAAAAAAATAAGTCTTTTATATTCTTTTAAGTAAAATAAATAAATTGGAATTCTATTATAACTAGATATCTTTTGAATTTGTGAGAACCATTTGAATCAAGTAATGGAAATGATTCAAATGGTTCTTGATTGTTTACATGAAGTTTTCGTATATATACCTGTATGCCGTCCTATGTTTCTATTCGTCAAGTCTTTTATTCAATTAGATGTTAATGTAAATGAACCATAACTATGCAACCCTATTCCTAATAGATTAACCCCAAAATAGCATATCCAAATTATAAGAAAGCCCATTGAGGCCACAATTGCAGAATTTACACTTTCAAAATTTTTATTTGTTCTAATATGTAAATAAATAGCGAATATGGTCCAAGTAATAAATGCCCAAGTCTCCTTTGGATCCCAATTCCAATATGATCCCCATGCTTCATTAGCCCATACTGCTCCTGAAAGAATACCTACGGTTAAAAGGATAAACCCTAGACTAATAATACGATAACTCCAACGATCCAATTGTTGAATCAATTGATACCTGTAATAATTTTGAGACGAAATAAAAGAAGTGTTTCGTAAGACATTGTTTCTTTCGTTCACGTATTGAATCTCACTAAAGTAAACTGACTCATTTTCTAAATTATTGCTTTTACTAAAAATCCTTATGAATTTTCGAAATGTAATGACTAGAAGAGCTAGTGATAATAAAGATCCACACAAAAGAGCTGCATAGCTCAATACCATCATACTTACGTGCATCATTAACCAATGGGATTGGAGAGCGGGTACTAATATCGCGGATTGATGCATTTCAGTTAAAAGACCCGAAGTAGCAAAACCTTGAGTAAAAATAGCACTTGGCGCGGTTATTGCGCTTAAATGGTTTTTATGTTTTTTAAAATACGGAATAATATGAATAATGGAAAAACTCCACGAAAGAAAAATTAATGATTCATATAAATCACTTAATGGTAAATGCCTCAAATAAATCCAACGAGTAACTAATAATCCTGTTATGCAGAAAAAAGTAGCTATCATCCCCTTTTCTGACGAATCATCTAGTCCTACGATTTCATCGACTAATAAAATTATCAAATGAATTGTAATTACAATTGAAACGATCGAAAAGGATATATGAGTTAATATATGCTCTAAAGTTGAAAATATCATAAAAATTATTAAATTTATAAGGGCGTCCCTCAATTATAGGAATTGAAATCGGGAATTGAATTCATTATAGGACTTACTCTTTTAGAAGATGCCATGCCGCCACTCGGACTCGAACCGAGATGCTCTAGCACTGCTTCCTAAGAGCAGCGTGTCTACCGATTTCACCATAGCGGCTTATTCGAAATCATAATAACCTATTTTTATTCAATCGTCGAGCTTGAAGGAGTTAATTCAATCCAATATTTTTTTTTAGGAAACCATTCAAATTGATGAATAAAAACTTGTTTAAAAATTAGGGATTAAAACGTTTTCGTTAACGTTAATAATATTTATTTTTCTTATTATTATCTTTTTATTTAGTTATTTAGTATTTTAGGATGTCAATTTTATTTCAATTTAACTGAACTAACAATGTATTTTTTCGTAGGCTATTACTTTATGCTCTCCTAAAACTAAAATGGAACAGTTGTAACTAGATAATTTTTACTTCAATCCCTGGATATAAGTAAAAAAAATGTTCTGCCTCGTTTGCATTTTTTAATGATTAATTTCTTTTATCATTTATTTTATTAATCTAAAATAAAAAATGCATTTTATCGATTAATAAAAAAATCGAATTTTTATATAACACAATTTCAGCGATACACTCAAAAGATTTATGTAAATATTTGCATAGTTAGGTTGCGTTAGGATTTTTTGTTGTGTAGAGAATTTGCGTTAAGATTTAGCAAACCCATTAAGTTAGGTATTTGGGATGGTCGTATCAATCATATAAAAAAATTTCGTATAGAAATTGTACCGTACTTCAAAATATTTTCTAAATTTTTTAATTAATATATATATATTATATCTTGATCGATCTTCCAATCGAAACATAGGATCTAAAATAGATCACTCAAAATTGGCGCATTCGTCATATAACTACCTAAAAATGTAAACGGGGCTTTTATTAATTTAATTGGGTTTAAGGAATTTATATAGTGATAATAATTTCTAAAACCCAAAATAATGGTTTAAAAGATTATAAAAAAACATTTTAAACTTAATCAATTAGTTTCAACGACCTCTTCTTTATAATATAAAATCAAAAATATAACTAAAAAAAAAATTCTTTTTATTATTGAGTAAGGGCGATGGGGAAAGTGATAATCCCCATCCGGAAAATGATAAAACATACTAAAATGAAAGGCGAAACCTTGCGCTTGCGTTTACCCTTTTTTCAAACAAAAAAGTACCATTCATTTTTAGAATTCAGTAGACAACAGAATTCTTATCTATATCAGAAACGAAAGAAAAATTTGGCTTCAAATTTAAGTAAAACAAATTCAATTTTATATTCGTTTAAATTAAAACATTATGAGACTAATTCAAATTCTTTTTTATTTATTTTATTTTTAATGTATATTGTTTATATTTTAATTTATCTTATATATTAATATTTATTCTTTTACTATTATGATGTTAATATTAATTATAATTGATAAATATTATTTATCATTTTTATAACTTATAAATAAACTATAAACAAAATTATATCACTTTATTAGTTATTAGAACGATTCAGATTATTTATTTGTTACACAAAAAAAACTTTTAGAACTCCCGGTAGAAAGAGATTTCGCTAACGAAAAAGCTTTCAATGCTGCCCTATATCCCTTCCTTTTCCAAATATTTTTACGAATACGTTTTTTTGAAATAGAGGTGCGCTTTTTTGGAACTGCCATTAAAAAGTTATAATAGGTTTTTCGGTTGGATGTGAAAGACATCTATTGTTCAAAATCAATTGTTCTTTACTATTCTCTATCTATTTTTTCTCTAAATTAGACTCCAAAAAAAAAGGGGGGGGTAAAAATCACATAAAATATTAATAAGAACGATAAGGTACACTATGCCAAATAGATTGAAGTTGATAAAAAAAAAAAAAAAGATTGTCCGTTTCGTTTTCTTTCTATTTTCGTCATGTTACATTTATACATGTAATAAAAAAATCGAAAAGTTTAATAACCCAATCCTTCTCCCGCTTAATAAAAAAAAACTTTAATAATTTTTTTTATTATATTAATTAATTTAATATTAATTTAATTGGTCAAGCTCGAAGAAAGAGTCCACAAAATTTAAATTATCAAATGAGACTAGTAGTTAATCTGTTAAAGGATACAAAATACATAATTTAAAGGCATTTTATTTGCCCCCTTTTTTTTCCGTAAAATTAAAGTGTTGGATATCATAGCATTTCCTACAAATAGCTTTTATTGTAATGGAAGACAAACAATTAGTTACAAAACAAATTGGTTAATGATTCTAAATAACCGAATTACAATAAATAGTTTTAGTTATGGGCTTTATGATTCATATCAAATACTGTTTTTGGTATAATTATTTATCCTTGTTCTATAGATATAAAAAAATTATTGTAATACGTAATAATTAAAATGAAAATTCTAATTTTCATTTTTTATCTTCATAAAATTTTATTTAAAAATTTGAATTTAATATTAACAATTCAGTATTAATAAAATTAAATACGTATTTATTTTTCACTAGTGACTTATTTATATCATTTGACCAATTATAACCTCTTGATTTTAAATATTTGAAGTAGTTTGGAAAGATTCAGAATAATTAAGGCTAGAAAATTCTATTTAAGTTTTATTTTATATATCTTAATTTTTTTTTTTATTAACCGACCCCTTTCAAAAGAAAAGAAATAAGAACCGGTGACTCAGAAACAATTAATTAAGATAATTTTTTTTTTTTTTTTTTATTATGGAATATACATATCAATATTCATGGATTATACCTTTCATTCCACTTCCAGTTCCTATCTTAATTGGAACAGGACTTCTACTTTTTCCAACGGCAACAAAAAATCTTCGCCGTATGTGGGCTTTTCCTAGTGTTTTATTATTAAGTATAGTTATGGTTTTTTCAGCCCTTTTTTCTATTCAGCAAATAAATAATAATTCTGTCTATCAATATGTATGGTCTTGGACCATCAATAATGATTTTTCTTTAGAATTTGGCTGCTTGGTTGATCCACTTACTTCTATTATGTCGATATTAATCACTACTGTTGGAATTATGGTTCTTATTTATAGTGACAATTATATGTCTCATGATCAGGGATATTTGAGATTTTTTGCTTATATGAGTTTTTCCAATACTTCAATGTTGGGATTAGTTACTAGTTCTAATTTGATACAAATTTATATTTTTTGGGAATTAGTTGGAGTGTGTTCTTATCTATTAATAGGTTTTTGGTTCACACGACCCAGTGCCGCGAATGCTTGTCAAAAAGCGTTTGTAACTAATCGTGTTGGGGATTTTGGTTTATTATTAGGAATTTTGGGTTTTTATTGGATAACAGGTAGTTTCGAATTTCGGGATTTGTTTGAAATATTCAATAACTTGGTTTATAATAATGAAGTTAATTTTTTATTTGTTACTTTATGCGCCTCCCTATTATTTGCCGGCGCTGTTGCTAAATCCGCCCAATTTCCCCTTCATGTATGGTTACCTGATGCCATGGAAGGGCCTACCCCCATTTCGGCTCTTATACATGCCGCTACTATGGTAGCAGCAGGAATTTTTCTTGTAGCTCGGCTTCTTCCTCTTTTCATAGTTATACCTTACATTCTAAATCTAATAGCTTTGATAGGTATAATAACATTATTTTTAGGAGCCACTTTAGCTCTTGCTCAAAAAGATATTAAGAAAAGCTTAGCTTATTCTACAATGTCTCAATTGGGTTATATGATGTTAGCTCTAGGTATGGGGTCTTATCGAGCTGCTTTATTTCATTTGATTACTCATGCTTATTCGAAGGCATTGTTGTTCTTAGGATCTGGATCAATTATTCATGCGATGGAAGCTATTGTTGGATATTCTCCAGATAAAAGTCAGAATATGGTTCTTATGGGCGGTTTAAGAAAACATGTACCAATTACAAAAACTGCTTTTTTATTGGGTACACTTTCTCTTTCTGGTATTCCACCCCTTGCTTGTTTTTGGTCCAAAGATGAAATTCTTAATGATAGTTGGTTGTATTCACCTATTTTTGCAATAATAGCTTGGTCCACAGCAGGATTAACTGCATTTTATATGTTTCGGATCTATTTACTTGCTTTTGAAGGACATTTAAACGTTTATTTTCAAACTTACAGTGGCAAAAAAAGTAGTTCGTTCTATTCAATGTCTCTATGGGGTAAAGATAAAGAAGGACCCGAAATTATTAAAAAAAATTTGCGTTTATTATATTTATTAACGACGAAAAACAATGAAAAAACTTATTTTTTAAACACATATCGAATTAAT